TTTTGATACAAGACGACACAAGAAAAGGGTAAAAAATCCTTTTCTTGTGTCGAATCGAAGATTCGGAAGACTTGTAATCCTTCCTAAAAGTATTTGTTCTTTTTTCCCATCCTTGCCTTGTAGTCTCTTCTTTTGTATTTATTTATATGCCTATTGTCTATTACCCAATATGGGATACTAGTAATGAATTCTAGACGTCTCACAAAACAAAGAAATAGTATAAACAAAGTAAACAAAAGGATTTACCGAATTTTTTGATCGGACATAATTGTATCGATCGACACTAAATCGATACTTTTTACCAACTTGATGCTAAGAAATCTCTGGACCTAGAAATTCATTTCGTACAATTGAACCTTTTCAAACTGTTTCTTTTTAAGTACCAAAAAAACTTGTGCCAAAATCACAGATGCAAAGAAAAACAAAAGTCCTTGAACGCGTAATGGATCTTGAAGCACTATTTCCGCATCTCCCTGACCAAACCCTCCTACATTAGGATTGCTTGTTAATGGTTGATCAAGCTTGATGGATTCACCCTCTGAAACAAGAAGTTCTGGCCCTGGAGGTATAATATCAATCACTTGACGTCCGTCCGATGCATCAACTATGGATATTTCATATCCCCCCTTTTCTTTACGTACTATTTTGCTTACTATACCTGCTGATGTAGCATTATAGACTGTATTGTTACTCTTGCTACCATCAGGATAAATCTGACCCCTTCCTCTGTTCCCACCTACATATATGGGATATTTTAAGAAGTGAACGTCTTTCTTCGTAGCAGGGTCGGGGGACAGAATAGGAAAGACGATTTCACTATATTTCTGACCGGGAACAGGACCTATCACAAGAATATTTTTTTGATTAGGACGATAACTCTGAAAAGACAGATTTCCTATCTTTTCTTTCAACTCGGGAGAAATACGATCGGGGGGGGCTAATTCGAATCCCTCGGGTAAAATAAGAACAGCACCCACATTCAAACCCCCTTTTTTACCATTAGCAAGAACTTGTTTCAGTTGCATATCATAAGGAATTCTAACAACTGCTTCAAATACAGTATCAGGAAGCACAGCTTGCGGAACTTCAATATCCACAGGCTTATTAGCTAAATGGCAATTGGCACATACAATTCGTCCAGTTGCTTCTCGTGGGTTTTCATAACCCTGCTGCGCAAAAATGGGATATGCATTTGAAATGGATGCCCGAGTTATTACATATATCATGATCGATACAGAAATGGATCGAGTCATCTGTTCCTTTACCCAAGAAAAAGTATTTCTATTTTGCATGTCCAATCATGGATCCCGGAATTTCTACAATAAATTAGATAGGTAGCTAGTATAGTTCCCTATGCACGAGTCTGCCATTGTACTGGAATAGTTGTACTGGAATATAGGATGAATACCTTGAACAGGTAGAAATATAAAGAATTAAGTAAGATTGAAAATGCTTTGTTTATAAAGGAAGAAAGATTCTGATTTGATTGATACCAGGAGATCAAACGAGTTCTTCATTCATTCATTGAATGATAAATGACTACAAGCGAAGGAGATACACGATTTAAATAATGGAAGATCCAATATTTCACAATTGTATCTAGAATAACTGGAAAAGTGGAAACAAGACCAGATATAATTTGATCGTTATGAGCCAATCCAAAATCGTTGTAGACCGAACCTATTATAAGTTCCCAACCATGGGTCGAGTGAAATCCAATCCATAAATCAGTAAATAAAAGAATAGAAAAAGCTTTTATTGTGTCACTTAAGTTATAAAGGAATTCCTGAACCCAAGAGTTAAGAATGACAAGTTCCTCATTACCCAGAATAAAATAACCACTTAGAATAGCAAAACAGATTATATTTGTCGAGAAATGCAAAATGATATGAAGATGATATTCATTATGTGTTTTGACCAATTGTATTGTTTCCTTGTGTATTCCTATACAAAGTTTTTGTATATGTGTCTCCGGGTACTCCTTTATCATTTCGTCCAATAGAAAGAGTTCTTCTAATTCTATGAATCTTTCTAGAAGGTTTTTCTCTTGAATATCATTCAAGAGAGTTTCGGATTGCCTAGTATTCCACCAAGTAGTAACCCAAAGTTCCAGACATTTATTAAATGAGAAAGAAACCCACCAGGGCAAAAAAACTATAGATGCAAGATATGGGAAAGAAGGCAATGCTTTCTTTTTTTTCATTTTTGATCTGTGAATTGAATTGTTAATGAACTCGCTTCATTATTGATTAGTTGACTCTATATGATATTTAGCTGAAACACGAGTTCTATAACCAGGTATTGAACCCATGGTTCTATTTCTATTTTTTTGTAAGAATTTTTTTTTGTTTAGTTCTTGGATCTAGAAGGAATATATAAAGAGAATAATGGAAATAGAATAAGGTTCCTTTTTCGAATGAAAATCAAAAAATCAATATTAATTAGCCCGAGATATCTCAATTGGACAAATTCGAAGCAATTGCATCTTCATTTGTTCCATTCGATGAATACTCGAAAACCTACTTAATAAAATAACGAATCGGATTTCGAAACGAATCCCCCGGATCAATTAATTATTTCGAAATGTTTCACCATATAGCCACAATCCAAGAAAATGAGATAAGGTATCAATTGAAAATCTTGGCCGAAAAAGGTGACACGAATTTTTTATTACGAAATAAATGTTCAGATATATTTGATGAATCCCTACTTATTGATTTTTTTTAGTAGAAATTTTCTAGTATAAAAGAATTGAGTTGGGATCCATACGCATATGAAATACTTTTTGGTATAAAAATAGTATACTAAAATTGTCTTCTTTTCTTAATTAATTAATTATAGTATAGTTTATTTAGAGTATAGTTATTCCATATACGTCCTCCGGCTTTTTTTGTTTTATTCTATGTGAGTCGCCGCGACAAGGGAACGGGGAAATAGAATAGTATAATATTTTTTGTTCAAATGAACATTCCGAAAAGACTTCAATTGTATTAAAAAAGGAATTAGCAAATTCCTTTCCCCATGCTAAGAAAACTTTATTCTTCAATTAATTCAAAATACTTCAATTGGTACGCGCAAGAAATAGGCCAATTCGGCAGCTTTTTGTTCAATTTCTCGTGGAGTAAAATTCTCATCAGTACGAGTCAAAGGAATGGCCCCTTGGCCTCTGATTTCCATATAAAGGACACGACGAGGAGAAAAACCCTCTTTAACCTCAATTCTGATTGATTGGATATCTCTCATAAGAAAGCGAAGGAAGATGCGACGATTTATTCCAGGAAATCCCCAACGAAAAATGCACACTAGTCCTTCTTTTCTATCGAATCGGTCATAACCACTACCTACATTCCACAAAATTGTGGACCACAAATAGGAGCTAATGAATAAACCCGCAATCCCGTAAAAAGACATCACGATCCCTTGTGGAAAAAAAACAATTTGCTGAGACGGAAATACGGATAGCAGATTCCTACCAAGATAACTGGAAGTTCCAACCAGTAAGAATCCTAGTGAACCTAAAAAAAGGATACAGGCCCAGCAAAAATTACTTGTTTTTCGTGACCCCGTTATAAGTTCTATCCATATATGTTCTGATCGCCAATTCATACTATACTAGATTCAGTTGCATTCAATTGGAATTGAGAGAATAACCCAAATGAATTTGTGAATTTGACTTTACCTTTCTTGATCCCGAAGTAACTTTCAAAAACTAGCACTATTCTGATGTGGAGTAATTGGTTAGATACATTGACTTTCTATTAAATAAAAATATTCATTGATGCATTTTTAACCAGATATAGCTCGCATATATATGCATTTATGCGGATATCATGTATCCGCGCATGCATAACAGTTCTTTCATTTGTGTGTGGAAAGACTCACATATGGTACCATATTACACTAAATAAATATCCATATTATGATCTAGTGTTGAAATAAATTGATAAGATTTGGTCCCATCGGATCTAGACAATCTTATTTTTTTGGACATGAAGAGATAAAGAAGCCATTGCAATTGCCGGAAATACTAGGCCCACTAAAGGCACAAAAATAGAGGGTAAGTTGAGATCTGTCATAGAATGGGTGCCTCGATTTAATATTTATATCTATATATTTGTATCCATTAGAAAGATATCTTATGATATGATAAGTATATCTATTATAAGTAATATTGACTATTGTAATTTAAAATTCAGTTTGAAAAATAATATAAAAATAATATAATATTACGTTAATTACGTTAAAATGTTGATATCATATTACGTTAATTAATAATATATTATTAATAATATATTAATAATATAATATTGCGTTAATGTTAATTAAGTTAATGTTAATTAAGTAGTATTAATTAATAATTAAATGAATAATTAAGTAGTATTAATTATTAAATAAGATAATTATATATATAATAATTCCATATATAATAATTCCAGATATAATAATTATCTATATCTAGAAGCTAGAAGAATATACTATATATAGACTATATATATATATATATTAAGTAAGATAATTAACTATATATAAATTAACTATATATAATATATTCTAAAAATATAATATAAGAATAATATAAGATATATACGATATATTCATTTTTAAATCTCAAAAAAATTATGAATTTCAAATAAAAAAAAGAATAATAAAATACAAATTTAAAATGCCAAAATGTCGAATTAAATTAAGTGGACCTATTCATCTTTCTACACGAATATCGATATGATAATTTGCTTTTAAAATTTGTATTATTCTTCTTCCATCTCGCTATGTTTTCTATCGTTCTTTACAATCTAATAAGGTAAGTAATTTATTATTAACGAAATAATTCTTAACTAATAAATTATTATTAACTAAAATAAAAAGAAAGGAGTTGTTTAGTCTGAAATAGTTTATTATGTATGAATTTATGAATTCGCGAATCTAAATAATCCGATCCAACAAACAAAACAGAGATTTATAGTAAAAAAGGGCGGTTATCGATAGATATAGAAATCAAATCACTTCTATTCCATATTTTCTATTTCTTTTTTTTTTTTTTTTGCTATTTTTTATTTTTAATTATTGTCTATCTTAATACGTAAGAAGGCCAGATAAAATTCTTTTTATTTCCCCCAATTAGAATTCCTCAGGAAGAGAAATTCACTTTTTGATACTCTTGATAGAGGGTTCATAATTCCTAATCATGAAGATAAAAAATAGATCTGGAAGAAAAAAATTATCTGAAACTTGGGATTCTGACTAAAAAGTGAAACTTATGTCGCCAAGGAACGTTTTTCTTTGTTTTTTTATTACAATGAACTAAATACTTGTTCGTTATAAATAAAATAACTGAATCTAATCTGGTGCTGTACTTTAATTTTTAGAATTTCGATTCAAGGGAAAGAAGCCGTGGAGCTGAAATAACTCACTCAGAATACCTTTTAAAGGATTACGTGGTACGATTGAGTCGAATAAGCCTTTACGGAATAAATGCTCCGCCGCTTGTGAACCGTCGGGCATTGTCCTATTCAATGTTTGTTCAATTACTCTTTTACCCGCAAAAGCAATGTACGCACCTGGTTCAGCAACTATAACATCTCCCAGCATCCCAAAACTAGCTGTTACTCCACCCGTTGTAGGAGATGTAAGGATTGATACATAGAAGAACTTTTTAGTTGATTGATAATTATATAAAGCAGAAGATATTTTAGCCATTTGCATCAAGCTTGCACTTCCTTCTTGCATGCGTGCTCCTCCAGAAGCACACACAATAATCACGGGTAGAGATCGATTAGTAGCATATTCAATCAAACGGGTGAGTTTTTCACCTACTACAGATCCCATACTACCTCCCATGAACTTAAAATCCATAACCCCAATTGCTGTAGAAATACCGTTTAGTTGACCTATACCTGTCTGAATAGCTTCAGTTAAACCTGTCCTTCTTTGATACAACTTGATACGATCTCTATAAGGTTCCGCTTCTGAATGAAAATTAAGGAAGTCCGTAGAGACCATATCTTCATCCATAGGCTCCCAAGTGCCCGAATCAATCAAAAGTTCGATTCTATCTGAACTACTCATTCTCACATGATATCCACACTCTTCACAAATATGCATTTTTGATCGAAAAAATTTTTTATAATTTAATCCATAACAATTTTCGCATTGAATCCATAAATGTCTGTATTTTTTATTTATATCGAAATCATTAGATCTTCTTCTTAGTATATTGAAATTTTTGAAATTAATGCCCTTATTACTAGGTCTTATACTAGACCTTCTACTTTCGCTACCACTTATTATACTTTTAGTCCCACTTATATTTTCAGTACAAATGAAATTATAAATGTAACTGTCGCTAGAATTGTCAGTACCACCTAACATGAAACTATTAATACTAACTTCAAAACGAAGATAACTCTCAATGCTACTATTAATGTAATTATTCCAACTAGATTGAGTATCATACATGTAATGATAATAGTAGCGATTGTTTTTCTTAAACCCCCTATTCAAAAAACTAGAAAAATTATGTTCTAATTTATTCAGAAAAAAACTCTCATTAGCAATCTCAAAACTCTTATTTTCCATATTAAAATATACAGAATAACTGTCACCATTACTATCCTTAACTAAAAAAGTGTCATCAGAGATCAAATTCCTAATAGCAAATAAATAATCAATATTATTGAAACTATAACTGCCACTATCACTCCAACTAGAAATGTTTTTATCCCTATCATTTATAATAGGTTCTTCACTTCCATTGACATGTCCAATACCATCACGACTTTTCATTGATTTACTTCGACCACACCTATATTCTAACTTATCATTAGACAACATCGAATTGAACCACCATTTTTCCATAGAGTCTTCCTGCCCCCTATTTGATTTGATGAAAATACAATAGATGAATAGTCATTCGATGAATAATCATTTTACTATTTTATTTCCTATCATAATTAAGCATATGAATCCAATGATTAGAATTGTTAACTAACAACGAGTTAGTATTTAAAGAAATGATTCTCTTTCTTGGAATACAAGGTATCACTTCAATATCTATATCTATCTATATATGGATAGATAGATATAAATAATCTACTATTTTTTTTTTCAATAGAAAATGATAGAAAGACAGGTTTCTATCATGTCATGTACAAATGCTCATTGAAAAGAGAAATAGTTCTTTCTTTCTATAACTATAAATAAGATAACTATAAATAAGGAATCCGTTCTCGTATAACCTTGTATCGTATAAAATCAAACAATAAATAAGTTTATATATTGCAACATGGAACGAAAAAGACAATATACAGGATGAGTATAGTGGATAGAGGGAGTCCTTCCTCTAGCTTAATCTAAGGCCTGAAATTACGAGATATAAAATGATCCACCAATCCTAAGGATCCATGGAATTAATTATGGATCCGACACGAAAAATATAAAATCGAAATATGAAATTATTTAGTCTTCATTGTATTTAGATCTTGTATATATCTATGGTTCAAA